CTTCGCGAGCCTTCACTGCCCTGTTCTGTAACTTCCCGTATTTCGTCCGTCCACGAGGTTCTGAAAGAAAGAAAGGGGCGGCTATCTAGCGGAAGTCGTTTCGGTTGTATGCCACGAGGTCCCTATGGACAAGAGGACAAGTGAATTATCGCTTTTGGGCGCAGGCAGCCTTCTACCATCCATCCCCTTGCATTCTATCGTCTCGTATTGTACTGTACCGTATCAGACCAGATACATCTATTGAGTGAGAGAAAGGTAGTGTAACTAATTAGATATTCTTCATTTTCATATTGATAGGGATCCCCATTCATTCCTAGATTCCCGTCACTACGGATTGATTGTCCCTACCTAACTACATGGTAGTGGTCTAGAGAGCGCAATTGCTAGAGCACGGGAGAATGAAGAGTAATGATTTCAGCAAGAGCAGCCGGACGGACTACTATAGTGAGTCTAGTGACTACTAGAGTAGAGTTAAGTCAAAAGGTATAGTATAGCAGCCTTTCCGAGCGAGCCTCTGGGATCTCCTGTAAACCCCCATGATGTGGTAAAGGGAGGATATTAGGGGAAGCAGTGAGTGGAGATTCTCCTGCAGAGAGCCGGATGAGGGGAGACCTTCACGTCCGGTTCGGAGGGCGGGGATATCCCGACCCTACTATCATTATGCCTTTGCAATGTTACTTGGTTCAACTCTATTTGTGACCTTTTCTCGTATGTGGGACTTTCTATCTTCTTGGGTAGATAATCGATCGTCTTTCATTTGGATAGTGAGTCGTTTTTATAATAATAAGTCAAGTCAAGAATAATAATCGAACTGGAGGAGCTTGCCGGGATGGCTTGGTAAGCAAGCAAGCAGGCTTAGACTCCCAGTTCTTTCTCTTCTTTCTTTTTTAGTTTAATGACAGTTCATCAAAACAATTGTCCAAGATTGCTAGATCGAGCACGCGACGCGTATAGTCTTAAGCCCAAGAACGGGTTGTATCCTTTTCAACATTTTGACTACTTCCTTGCCTCCTCCTTTTCAGAGATTGCGTTAGTGAGCCCGGTGAGTTTGAGTCGTCTAGTTCTCTTTCTGTTAGTGGGACTCAGTTCCAGGCCCCCTTCTTAGTCAATGGACTACTAGAATAAGGGGCCCAAGCCGTCGAAGAAAGGCCTAGCAAAGGGAAAGGCTCTTGCTCGAGTTTCCGTCCCGCCATTCTTTGACTTTGTCGTCTGTATGTCTATTTGTCTTTAGTAAGAAAGCCTGTTAAAGCCTTCTGATAAGTCAGGTACTAGAGGTCAATTCAATGCTCTAATAAGCTTTCTTTTACGCCCTGGAATGAAGCATTATTCAAAGACAGTAGGCAAGGCACTATAAGGAAGTTCAGTAGGGGCGGCAGATATAGGCTTCTATTCTCTTGAATAAGTCTCCTCTTGTAGGCCTCTCTTTTTGTGACAAAGAGGCATTCCAAGAACTTATATGAAGGAGCAAGATTGGTATTAGCTTAGTTTGCTTGTTTAGTGGCATCCCGTCGCTTGTTTAATTAATGTAATGCCTTCCTTCTGGGCATTTGTCCTTGTCTTTATCATTGGCATCCGCTTACATAATTTCCTTTAGAGCCTACCCTTCTTTCCCTGTTTACCATCCCAGCTATGTGCCTATCCCTTGATTCCAGGTATGTGGTGCCCATCCGGTCCTTGTTTACCGCAGCTTTCTACTATTTATTATACTGGTTTCCGTCCTTTAGTATGATCTCCTTGCTTGCCCTGTCCGGTCATATGTTCTCCTTCCCGGTCAACGGCATTGGCTATTGGCCATTCGTCCACAAATCATTTTATGTAAATCTATCTTCCCAGCTTTGAACTCATTCCATTCCTATCCCATTCCCAGCTCTTCTTTCATTTTGTTACCAGTTCGCTAGGGAAAGTTCTCGAGTTGCCTATGGAGCAAGGAGTGTAGGCTTGCTTCGCATAGGCTACACAAGCCAGGGGCTCCCTCTTTGAAATAAATAAGTGCATTAGTATACCTATCTTTCATTAGTCAAAAGACTTTTTCAAACTAGCTCATAGGTCAAAAGTATACCTGGAGATCGATAATCGGCTTTCTTTTTTTTAAGGCTAGGAAGTGACGATTTGAATGAAATATAGTTAGGTTAAAGGAAAGCGTGTGACGGGTATAGGGCAGTAGCAATAGGTAGTAAACAGGAGTCAATGGTTGGCGCATAAGGCTTGGCTAGTTCAGTAGGAGTGACAGGCAAGGCAAACTACATCTGTCGCTGCCTTTACTATGTTAGCCTTTTTTAGAGGTTTGTTTTCTCGTCAATCAAAGGCCAGATATTGAACTTTTTTGTCTTCATCAGTCGCGCTGCTGATCCCCAATAGGTTACAGATCTTGCTTTTGGTGGGATTCGAAGCGTTATAGAAGACCTGCTCTTTTTTCTTTTTTTCACTGCTCCGGAGGAAGTGGTTAAATATGAATTTGAGCTCTCTTGTTTCCTTAGAGGACGCCTCTTCCATTATTATTGTATCGTCTGCGAAGAGCCTATGGTTTTTTGCTTTGACTGATGGGGCGAGCATTAGCCCTTTTAGCCTCCCAGAAAAGAATCTGTCCACTATCTACTGATCTACGACCACCCTCTCTTGATGGTGAAGATAGAGAGAGGGAATTAGTAGATATAGATAGGGGGACAAGGTATCTATAGATATATCCCCCTGCTGCTTTTGAAGAAGCTTCCGGGTCTGCCATGTTTAAGGGCAGCAATCTATGGTTCTGAGATACATCTTTGAATCCATTTGTTCCAGTTGTTTGAAAAGCCTAGCTTCTCAAATATCCTGAAAATTTAATGGATTCTTAATCTAGAGAGTTCCCTTTCATATGCGCTGTCCATATCCGATTTGAGGATCATGCTCTTTTATTTTTAGGTATATAGTGTTTTCTGGACGATGTTAATGCTGTCAGTGATGTTTCTTCCCTTGATGAAGGCCCTTGTTCCTGGAAGATGATTCTGGGAAGGACGACTTTCAGCCTCTATTCGCTATGACTTTGGCCGTGATTTTGTAGAGTGGGTTGCAGAGTGCTTTTTCTTCTCAGGCCTTATTTCTTTGGGGATGAGAGTGAGGAAGGTGGAATTGACCGATCCGATCTCGGCATTTTGACCGTATCTTCGCTATGTATACTAAAGCCCGTGGTTCAAGTGATTATCCATTTGAATTATGGCTTGGTCGAGTGAGCTTTCGCTTCCTTTAAAGGCTTTCTTGTTAATTATTTTTTAAATAAAAGAGATGCGCTCAAAAGATTTGAAAGTGACACCTGATGAGTTGTTTTCCACCGAGAGGGGTTTTTTTAACCACCTTGAGTGGAGTTTACTACGTAATTGGATAAAAGAGTGATTGAAGTACGTTCACTGGTACTGGAGTGTAGCACACTCACCTGATGTACACTTAGAAGACTTCTTCAAAGCTCCCTTTTATGAAACTTCCTGGAAGTCCAAACTCGAGAACAAAGAGCTTTCTCGATTTGGTCTTATGTGGAAGTGTTATGATATGGTAGCTGAGAAGGGTGTTACTTGGAACCCTCTGTGCTTACAATAACATCTCCCAGGATATCTGAGAATGTGACTAGGTAGAATCTCCGGTAATTCTTTCTTGGTTGAGCCTTCTGGTCTAACCCAACCAAAGGCTTGGAGAAAAAAAGAGATTTTGATTGTTGATCCGAATTATCAATCTCAGGTGAGTAGACTCTGAAAAATTTCCAAATCATGTCTTTTTTTTTTTTATAAAAAAAACCATCTCCTGAGATCTTTTTCAATAACATTCATCTCGATAAATAGGAAGGGCAGCTTTAAGTCAATAAGGGTAGGAGAGAACAGGCCATATACTATTTGAGCAAAAAATTGACCGACTGCAAGTCGAGATATTCACCATTAGAGAAGACCTGTCTTGCTTTGGTTTGGGCTATTCAATGCCTCAGACACTACCTATTGTCTTTTCCGGTACTGCTTCTTGCGCGGATGGACCCGCTCTTCTATCTCTTCGAAAAGCCGGTTGTTTCAGGCCGAATTGCTAGGTAGCAAATCTTGTTGTCAGAAGTTCGATATCATTTATGTCAGCTAGAAATCGATGTTAGGACAAGCTATTGCTGATCACCTTGGACGTCACCCTTTACCATGTTACGAGCCGCCCATGATGGATTTTTTTCCGGATGAAAAAGTCTTTTACACTGACATTGAGTATAGATAATTTTCTATTTTTTGGACCATGTACTTTGATGGAGCTTTGAATTCGAAAGGGGAATGGCATTGGGATCGTGTTGATGTCACCAGAAGGTTTGGTCACAAAAAGGCATATCCGCAGGGGTTTCCTACGACCAAGAACATCACTGAGTATGAAGCATTCATTGCCGGACTTCGAGCTGCACTCTGCCTCGATGTCCGACACTTGAAGGTCATAGCAGATTCAAAGCTGGTGATCAGCCAAGTTCTGGATGAATGGAAGACTAAGGACCCACGTAAGGGTCCCTTATAAAGAAATGTCAATCGAACTCATCAAGCAATTCAAAGAAAGAACTTTGACCTGAGAATGCATAACCGGCTGGCTGATTCTCTGGCTACGCTAGCATCAATCGTTCAACCCTGCATCAAAGCATGGAGTCTTTCGTTGTGGAAAGAATGGATCCCCAGGACACCATTTGGCAAGATCAGGAAAATTGGGTCCCAGAACTCACTAATTCCAATGCGTCCTCGAAAGAAGAGCCCTATTAGAATTAGAATTAGAGAAGGACGAGAAGGCAAAAAATTCGATTATGACCCTTGCAGAGAGACCAGCCGAAGAAGAATATGAAGATGCCGGGAACAAAGGAGAAAACGATATCAAAAATTATCAGAAGGACAAGTTCATCCCAGATTTTCCCACACTTCAACAAACAAAGGAGAGCATTGCGTGACCTCTCACGTCGCTTTGTCATGTTAGAGGACGTTTTGTACAAGCGATCTTTCTACAGTGTACTTTTCAGGTGCAACACTCGAGAAGAAGGTTAGTTTACTAAAGGAAGCACACTCCAGCATCTACGGTGGTCATGTCAATAGTCAAATGCTGGCCAAGAAGATATTGCGTCAAGGATATTATTGGCCAACAATGGAGAGGGACTGTTAGAATGTTGTGAGAAAATGCATGAAATGCCAAATCCACGCCGATCTCGTTCGGACACCCTCATCATCTCTCCATACGTTGACAGCTCCGTGGCCATTTTCAATGTGGGCATTAGAGATTATTGGACCATTCACCAAGACTTTTGAAAATACAAATAGACCGGCATTCATCCTCACAGCCACCAAGTACTACACAAAATGGGCCGAAGCAAAGGCATTCACTGAGATCAAAGCGAGTACTGTTGTCAAGTTCATTATGAAGAATATCATCGCTCAATTCGAAGTACCCAAGATTTTAGTCACCGATAACGAACCTCAATTTATTGCTTAGCAAGTTAAGGATTTGTGCGAAAAATGCAACATTGAGTTGCATCACTCATCGCCCCTTCTATCCTCAGTCGAATGAAATCTTAACATTTTGAAGAAAACTATTGAGACACCTCTAAAGTGGGGGGGTCAAATTGTCTTGATCGTCTCGTTGAAGCACTCTGGGCTTACCGAACGTAAATTCGCACGCTGACGGGCCTTTATGAAAGGGCTCCGTAATAACTAACGTATGGGATGGAGTGGAGGCCCTCCTCCCATACGAAATGAAGATTCCATCTTTAAGAGTACAGCTCTATAAAGACCTCCCGATAGATAAGCGACGAGAAGCCTTGCTAGCACAGCTTGAACTATTGGATGAATTGAGGCTTCAGGAAGCTGAACATGTGCAGGCTTATCAAAGGAGAATCTCGCGATCAACCCATGCCCTCCCCTCGCTATTCAGAGCAAGATGCGCATAGCGAGACTGAATCTTTCTTAGGAAAGCGTGCAAGTTGTTTGATATAATCGGTGGAGAACATTCACAACTCAGTCTTTATATCTTTGATTCTGGAAACTGATATATTTCTGAGACAATCTTATATCAAAAGCACGACTTTCGAGTCACGACTTGCAAGTTACAGGTTTTAGGAAAAGCGAGAGTCTCCGTCGTGAGGTTAGGTCCGGCTCTACCGAAATTTGAATGCCGCAGCTTAGCTGCCAAGGTAAATAAAGTCTCCGTGAACAAGTCAAGCTAAGCGAGGGGGCAGGAGGTACCTATATCTACCCAGCCAGGTGTGAGTTCTTTCAGCTTTTTCCAGATAAAAGGGCTTTGTTTGAAAGAATCTGTCTTCCTTAGCGAGTAGCTGCTGGTTTTCAATCCTCCCATTGATCGAGCGAGTTCCTGCTCTGTTCGTTGTGGCCCAACTAGGAGTGGATGCCAACTCAATCTGATTTGCCTGGTTTGTTTGCCTTTTCCTCTCCGGGACCCTCCTTCGACTCGCACTCGCGGATATCAAGAGCCGGTATCTCGCTGCTTTTTCAGTCAAGTCAAGAACACAGGCTTTCACTTGCACTTGCGCTAATCAGTGACTTGCTAACTTGCCTTCATGTCTCGCTACTAATACACCTACTTGATATCAATCGGCCCTTATTAGTAAGGCGCCTGCTAATGAGTCTCGCTCTCAAACCCTTGTAGTTTAGCTAGCGATTGCGCGTTAGTGCTTCTTTTTTTTTCTTCTTTCTTTTGTTGACACTCGAATTTCTCTTATCTCGTTGATTGAGCTAGCGGTGGAAAATGACGCATGAATTGTCTTATAATTATTGCAGTCAAAAGCCTGATCATCTGAAGAATGTTCCTAACCTCTTGGCAGTTTTGTCGGTAACCTCTTAGACGTAAGATCCATTCTAGCGCGCAAGGCATGCGAAGAAGGGACCTAGTTACTAGTTAATCATAACGAAATTAGTCCTCGTAAGGCCTCCCAATAGTGAACATCTAGGAGTAGAAAGCTCGAAAGCAAGTGCTAGCAGAGAAGAGTTTACTAGAACGAGAGTGCTTAGCGGGATTTGTAATAGTTACCGTTCCGTGGGTCCTTAGGAATGTCACAGCCAGAGAGACAGAAGCAAGACAAACTCATCGAAGATGCAGAGAATCGTCATTACCGCTCTTTATTTAATCGCATTTTCAAAGCATCCGTCCAACAGAGGCAAGGCTACTAGAATACCCACACTCGGCTCAAGCCCAAGGCAATAACGACCAGGCGCAAGGGAGAACAAGTGCCAGCGAGTTAGCTGCTGTCGGAAAAAGCGCAATAGCCATAGAGTCAATCCCTGGACCCGGTTCAAATGATTTGATCCCAAGTGTCATCACAAGAAGAAGCTCGTGCCACTGAAAAGGGAGGAGGCTTTCCTCGTGTTAGCCGAACTGGGATCGGTAGAAGGCAATAATTACATTATTGGCCCCCCGGGTGGATAAAAAAAGTCGTTTTTGTCGACCCTCTATTAAGGGAATCCGACTTGAGGCCAAAATCGCGAGGTTGGATGCGATTGCTCAAGGTTGGGGCTACTAGAAGCCTATAAGTAAGAAGTCCGGGGAAGGAAAGAACTTCTGGATTCATTGAGTTCATACCAATTCTCAAATTGAGGAATAAGGGCAGCTGCTAAGATCCCAAATCGATCTTGTACTAATCGCCAATCTCGATTCAACTACAAGCCTGCTATTCACTCGATTGAAAGTCGGATCTTGCCTTTACCTTACCCGATCTCCCTTACTCTACAGAGGCTTTCCCTCTGTAGAAGACTGATTCAAAATGGCATAATTAGACAATTTCTTCTTCAATCTTCACTGTTTTTCCTTCTCTTTTAGGAAAGTAGGAGAAAAGAGTCCTTGGTGTTTTTTTCTCGATGGAAGAGAAAATCAGAGTAAGCTGCTTTAACCAACCTACTCTGTCAGACTGTTTTCACTACTGCTTTGCCATGATTCATAAGCAGGCAACGAAGTTGATAGGAAGAGGTTTTTTAAAAAAATGGCTTTCGTTTTAGTCTTTTTCTCTTTCGAAAATGGATCCGCCGGGCTGGATGAGTACTTCTCTTGAGGTCCAATCTCAGGGCAGGTCTTCCTGGACGTTTCTACTTTGTTCTGTAGTCTCGCTGCTGTCTTGTTCGTTTGAAACAATCTTTCGGCTTTCGAAGGGCGATTTTGATGACGTCTTTGCCCCCAAGTGTGATCTTTGAAGAGGGGGACAAAAATGGCTTTTTAGGTTGGCTGAGACCTTACCTTACTGAAGTTCGCCTTCCGTTAGTAGGATTTTCTTTAGCTCCACAGGTCTTATGTAGTCTTAAGTGGATATAGTCTTTTGGTCACGCCTTAGGAATTTCTGGATTAAGTAAGAGAAGAGAACTTTATTCTTCTCTCTCCAAGTACCGAAACTCGCTACCGTCTGTTCCCGCGCAGTTTTTTAAGACAAAACAGCTCTGACTTTGTTTACTCCGTAACCTTGAGACTGTTAAAAAAGCTTGGCTTGGTACGTTGAATCTCTCTGAAGATAGATTGACCTTGGGCAGCTAGTCTATAGCCGAGACAGTGAAGAAAAGTTCATGATTCAAAAAAGTTGTCGCAATCCAACGTAGTGCTAGACCAGATGGGCTTACCCGCGGAACGTCTTACAGCTTTGCTTCCTCAAGCTAGAGGACTTTGGGGTTTTAGAAAAAAAAAGAGATCTCCTGCATTTATGGTTAGGTTAGGAATAGGAAAGTGAGTTTTCATTTGTCCCAGAGTCAAAAATGATGCCTCAAAAGGTGGACATCCGCTGCCAAAAGCAAGAAGCAAGAAGAATCCCCTTTCTTTACCTGCCCGGCCGGAAAGTCCTCAAGAACGGGAAAGCCGACCAAAAGACTATTCTATAATATACTTTTGTTGCCGAATCGAGGGGGCTTGCCTTGTACCAGGCTCTAAAAGAGTTTTCTTCGAGCGAGCGGTCTTTCTATCTTTCTTTTTAGGTTGCATGCTCAAGGCATTTTTCTAGATTGAGATGGATTGATCTTCGCTATCGTGTCTCTTCCTTGCTTGTACCAGTTGATGCTGCGGCAGTGCCTAATATGAGTTTGCTCTTGCCCCAGACAGCTTCGAGGTTCCCATCGATCGATTACAGAGGTTTCAATCACTGAACTTGCTTATGCTCTCTTTTGATCGAGTGCTATTTCTATAAAAAATATTGAGTAGGAAAAACTGGAATTGGCTTCAATCGAGATTGCCTCGGCTTCTTAGGCACATGAGGAACCGGCCTAACATCTTTTCAATCGAAATCCTAATCAAAGACAAGTTCTACCAAGGAAAGAGAAAATTCACTTTCCGGAATTCCAAGCTCTGCAGCTTGCCTTTAAAAGCGAAAGTTGAATGATCGAAATCTCCTTCAGGTTCAGTCGAAGAGATCGAAGCGAAGTCATCAATTCAACCATTCGCATGGTCTCCTCTAAGACTGACCTTTTTTCCAAATGAACCGAACCTCGAAACCACATTCATCAAAGAGATAGGGTCATCTCTCTAGGCTGCACACCCTCTTTAGATCGTTCTATTCGTGCTTGAAAAACGACCCCATCGGTCTGCTCCTTTTAATGGACATTCTTAGCCGTTCCCCGCGGGTTAACACCCTATAGATCAGATCGTGAACTCTTTCAGACTCTTAGTTTCACTTGGTTGGGGCAGAGTTTCAGCCTGCCTTCCACCGAATGAATATAAAAAATCTTACAGCTGCCTAACCTGCTGACATCCTAGCGAAGAGAGTCATTATTTGTGTCACATCCTCTAATTCGAGAGAAGGCTTTCCTGTTATCTCTCAAATTAGAGGCATTGAAGCGATCGAGTGATAGATTGATCGACGTCCGAAGAACGCTCGACCGTGAGTCGCAAGGTGAAAGGAACTTAGCCAATGAGGTCCGGCTCTATGAGCTCCTGGGCAAGGCTTTCTCGTTCAACTAACACACTTGAGGAAAGATAGAAACAACTCTTCTTTATATAATATACACAATTCTCAAAACGGAGCTCACTTCGCTACCTTTCTCCGAGTGACTAATCAGAGCGCCTATGAAACACTCAGAATTGACTACTCTATTTGGGTCCTTTTCTGTCCTATACGAAAGAAAGGCTAAGTCAGGAAGTCAGTAGAGTAGCGGAGCGGGCAGGAACCCTTCTGCCTTAAACTCTATTCGCACCTTACTTGATTCATTCCTTCCACCCGAAGCCCTGCTGCTGCCTGCCTGAGATGAGCGTCCTCTGATCTAAGTACGAGCTCCTGTTTGCTTCCTTCGATTCCTTATTCCAGATTCGCTAAACAGAAGATCTAGATTTCAAAGAAGGGAAGCGATATTGGAAGGATCAGGATGCGACCCTTACCAGAGCAGCTCGCGCTTGACCATCGAGTTAGCAGAGCGGATCCCGTCGCCGAGCATGAAGCAGAACCATCTGAGCACACCGAGCGGCGAAGCCAGCGAATGAGAACGTCAGCGGATGGGCATAAGTTCAGGGGCAGTGTTAGGGCATTTCTTCTTTATCAAGAGGAGTGAAAACCTTCCTCTCCGCTTCTGTCAGCATAGAGGAAGGCAACAAGGAAGGAACCAGGTTGAAACATGGTAATAGCTGTCTCTGTTCACTCATGCTTGCTGCTTAAGACTCTCTTTTCCCTCTCTTTCTAGACCTGAAAAAAGTAGTTTGACGGCAAGGAAGAGCTTGAAGAAGGAATCAGTACCATTGGCTTTTTCCTCCAGTCTTTGTATGTATGGGATGTACCCGATAAAGATACAAAGCAGCTGAGATCAGAATGAGTAGCATTGGTCTCTCCGTTTGGTCCGACTAATCAATGTAAAAAAGAATCCATCGATCGGTGAAGTACTTCAACGGAAGAGTGCACGCTAGCGCTTTTCTCTAAGCTTCTAGTTAGCTCATTGAAAAACGGACTCCACTCAGTGGGGCACATGGGTTTGTGAAGATGCGTTGGTTGATCCGGAGAATGGCCTGTACTGACCTAAGGTCCTGTCAGATTGCATAGCACATGCTAAGAGCTGCGATGCCTGCCAGAGGTATGGACCAATCCAGCACAAGCCGGCTTCCGACTTAGACCCTCAACTCAAGCCTTGGCCATTTCGAGCTTGGGCAATGGATATCATCGGACTATCCCAGATCTTCAAGAGGTCTTTCTCCTAGTAGAGGCCCAGCCTTCTCCACCTTGCGCCCTGGGTACCTTACTGACTTCCCCGGGGGAGGTTGAGAAGAAGAAGCTGTGACACAAGAAGCTGCTATTGAACTGAACCCCCATCTGTCTTTGCTGCTTGACTGATGGAAAGCTTGACTTTCTTACTTGACTGTTGAACGACTCCGATCTGCAGATGTTTTCCAGAAAAATAGCTTTTCCTATTTCAAAGAGGAGGTCTGTCTTATCTTATGAATCGATTGAAGAAGAAATCCACTTAGATAGAAGAGAGGCAAGGCAGAATAAGCGATGTTGGAGGCAGGGCTCCTAGAAGAGAAGCTCATACCCGTCGAAAGGGAAATGATCTTTAGGTAAGAAAGGCCCCTCTCTTCACTAAGCTAAGCCGGAAAGAGATAAAGAGTTAGATCCGGGCATAGCCATAGATGTGGAACTCTTTCGAAATAGGTCAGACTTTCTCGCTAAAGAAAGAGGACAGGTGCGCAGCGGTTCGGAATCGTAGCAAGTGACATCTTCAATCAAGAAAGACCTGGAAAAAGGAAAGATAGTTCCTTCACTTCCGGGCTTAAAGAAGCGAGTGACTCTCGCGGGTATCTATCAACATATAGAGATGTCGCCCCTGTCGCTGCACTTGGAGGCCTTATCACTGTTGGTGCTTTTCATAGCGTAGTAGAGTAGCCAAGGGCGTAAGCGAAATTCGACTCTGGTAATGCCAGGTTCGGAAGAATAGATTCTTTTTCCCTTCGACTCCGATATTCTATTATATAATAGAACAGCAATATCCACTGCTGCTGCCGTTGAAGGGCTACTATGAAAAATTCTATATAAGAAGTTCTTGTCTCTTTCCCGCAAACTGATTGACCATGAATTCTGTAACAGAGGCGATGAATATCGTTACTATTGGGATATCTTTAACAGAATAGCCAAAGAGACAGGATACTAAGATTCCCAGTACAGTCCAATACTTGTCTTCCTCCTAAGAATAGTAATAAAGCGAGAGAAGCTCACTGCCCTTGCTATGAATGACTTTTGAATTATTCATTCCACCGGGAAGAGCTCCAAAAAACATACGGAAACGGCCCAGCCAAAGAAGAGTATAGCCCCGAGATAGTGGAATAGGAGGTAGGGTCCAGTCCCAAATAAAGATGGAGCAAGTTTCATTCGAACAAGGCCAAATCGAGATAGAAGCTTGATCCCCTAGTCTTAGAGCGTTGAGTTCTCTTTCCTGTGCTATCAATAAGAAGGAAACAGGGCTGCTAAAGAGATGGCTATGGGAACTAGTGCAACGATAGATCGCCTTCCCTTACTAAGTTCCTTAGCCTTGCTTCCCTTGAATACGGTCTTTGAGAATCCGCTCTTAGGGGAATATCCGTTCTTTGATAGAATCAAGTTCTTAGAGATGAAAAGAGCTATCAATTCATTTCTTCATACCTGCTTATCTCCTACTTGAAATATAGGAAAGATACCCGGCTAGCTCAGATCTAGGCCTATTGGCCAGCTTTACTTGGCCGGAAAGAAGCTTAAGTTAGTGAGTTGCCGGTCTTGAAAGATCTTTCCTCTGGAAAGCCAGAACTCAGGCACATTTCCTTAAGCCAAGCCTTTATTTAGCCCTAAAAGCCCTTCTTAAACCACCAACCCAATCGCTTTGAGCCTGGAGCTAACTCATTTACCTTGCTGGGCGATCTTCTACTTAGAATACGCTACCACCAAAGCAAAGGCAAGCAAGAACATCTGAGTCAAGACGATTTGGGAGCAGCGCCTATTGCCGGAGAAAGAGTAGTAAGAGGACCCTACTTGACTGCTTCAAAGGCTACGCACCGGATTAATTATCACTTCATTCGTGAGAAGGATTTTCCGCTTTCGCTACGCCCGGAATAGGAGGCAAGATAGGGGGACTTTCTCTACTCTACTAAGCCTTTCGCTAAAGAGCACTCCTAGGTTAGGCCGACAAGACATCAAGAGGGAAGAGAAAATCTTTCTTCTTCACCGAGTTCACATTCCCAGCTGCCCAAAAGTGGAGTTCCGAATAGCTTATTGGGAAGAAGCTTAGCCTTAGTCTACAATCATTCCCTAGTCTCTCCTATATCCTATTCCTATTCTAGCTGGGATCTTCTCATTTTTCAACTCATAATAAGTACGGCATAGAAGAAGAGCCTTAGCCTTAGTCAAGAAGCATTCCCCTAGTAGCATTTGAGTCCCCTTTCTTCGCTTTCTAAAAAAAAGTGGCAATCTCGATGAAAGTAGCTGCTTTAAACTGGGAAAGCTTTCAGCTACTTACTTTATTCTCTTTATAATCTTTCCTGGGAATCAATCTCTTTTGTCGGAGCTTGCCGGGTATTTACTTCTCCTTCATCCCTTACGCTACGGCCCCTTGGGTTCGGTTCTGCCCCAAAAGAAATAATGGACCTGGTTTTTGTCCTAGTTACGCCTTATCCTAATGCCCTCTTCCTAGCGAGTGAATGCGGAATGATTGAACTTCTAGCTTAAAAGGCCTCTTCTCTTTCCTTTGCTTCTCTTGAGCCGGCTCGATCCGGGAATTCTTCCCTTCTATTTACTGATCGCCTTGAGCTGGGAACTCCAAAACCATTTCCTTCTTTCTAAATCACCGAATCTCGCATCCAACCTCGGTCTTTTTGGCACAGGGGATAATCTTCCTTATGGGTTAGCTGAACCGCTTTCAAAGGCTTGATTGCCCCTTTCATCTAGCTAGGGCGCTAAGGTAGTTCATTCGGGTAGCGGTAACCCCGCTAAGAGCTCTCTTTCGACAAGAAGGTGTGAGATAGCATTTTCAATAGCTGCATCTTGCTAACAGCAGAAAGGAAAGAAGAGCTAAGCCTGAAACTCCTAGTAAAGTCGTCTGCTACTTCCACTACAGGAAAAATAAAGGGCAACTGCTCTCGAATCAGCAATGCCACACCACATCTCTTCTCTTACTCAAAAGCATTTTTTAAAAAAACCTCCCTCCCTTTTGCCAAGGAAAGCCTTGAAAGCAGGAAAGGCAAGCTATTTTATTTTAACAACGGGCTTTTCTTTTTACGATCTTACCTTCCAAAATTAGACTGATGAAAGCATTCTTAGCCATACCAGACTAACTACGAAAAAAGGGCCTAGCCTACTGGGCCCTTCTATTGCTCCTTACCCTAGAGACTCTTCCCAGTGCCAAGAACTAGGATCAGAATCAAAGTCTCAACCCGCTGAAAGAAAGTGGACTCTTCCTTTACTACTACGCTCGTTCTCCCTCTCGAACGTGATTCGTCTTTGATGCTTGATTCCTTAGCAGAGCTAATTTAGATGCGGAACCAGAGCTAATGGCTTACTTCACTACCTTAAGCCCAAGCCGGGACATTCTCTTAAGCTTAAAAAGAGTCTTTCCTTCCGGGAGAAGTTGAAGTCTTTACTTCTGAACTACTTCGACGAATTCTTTTCACTCTTTATGGCAGCAGCTAGTTCAGTGGCATCTATCTTGCTCAGTTGTCTTCCTTTGACCTTGCCTGGAATTGGGAGAAGTTGAATCAGAATCTCTTTCCCTCTCGGCTGATGAAAGACTAGAAAGGAAATCGGTTTAGCCTAGGAGACGTGAAAGAAAGCTTGAAAAGAACTCCCTTAAGAGCTAAGAGCGGCTGATTCTGTAAGAGCTTCTTCTTTTCAACGGGACCCTGGCGAGTGTAGCCTGTGCGGGTTGAGCGTAGTTTTCGAAGCGAAAGGTAGAGTAAATGAGTTAGTAAACCGAGTGCCATCCTCAAGTCTTCTTAGTGGTAGCGGGCTTTGCTTCTTTTCTTGCCTATTGGTACTAGTAGAGTAGGATTGATCTGTAATACAGAACCTATAGGTGTAACCTTTTGCTCAATACTAGAATCGACAATTGAAGCATCTGAGGCAGCATCAATCGGGGATACACGACAGAAGGAATTGTTCTATTTCTAAACTTCACCTTCAACAAGCGTAGATTCATTTTTTGAATATTTTACAATAAGAATCTTTTTTCTTTCTATCCTGAATCATGTGTCTTTCTTGTAAGACTGAGAGCGGTAAAAAAAAAAAGAATCAAATCACACTGTAATAGGTAAATGCCTGGCTATTCAAGCTAGCGTGGTAACGAGACAGTGAGTGAAAGTGAATCGGTTAACGAGACTGAGGAAGATGCCTAGCTAGTTTTGAACCAGAGCAGGGAAGTGAAGCCCTCGATTAGCAAAGAGCTCCCCCAACGAGCTCTCTCCGTTCTATCCAATATACTATTTGCTAAAGTTCAAAGGCCAGTTTGAAGAAGGTCCAATGTCCAGACATGCGAAGTCAGTGAAACAGCCGTTCCAAAGCTTTCTAGAGGTGCCTATAAGGAAGTGAAAATAAATAGGAAAACCTGATTCCAGCCGTAGTTTATTGGCTGTTAGGTCGGTGAAACTGTCCCTGTAGCTAAAGTAAAGCCAGTAGTTCGAGTTCTAGTTCTAGTTCTTTTTTTTTTAGACCGGATGGGACCTAACAAACTCTCTACGTTCGTACCTGCAGCTAACAAGTCAGAAGTGTCCCCTGAGTCCGAGTTAGCTGTTCTAGTTCTAGTTCAGGACAGGACAGTATGGGACCTGTTGCTTAGGTTGCGAAGCAAGCAACCAACCCGGCAGAAGTAGATCGGAAGTTTCCTGTTTGACAAAGGGGCGCGTTAGCGGCGTAAGAGTAAGTAAGTAAACAGATCAGGTGTAGCGGGCAAACACGGGTGTAGTGATAGAGCGGTTTAGTTTACGATTCTATTCAAACAGGCTATTGCGCCTAAGTCAATCCCTCGTATCGGCCGGCTGTCTTATGACGGGAGACACAACAAGTAGGTGCGACGCCTTTAAATTGAAAAGCCCAAACAAGCTTTCTTCATTCGCACCTTTTAGCCTCTGTTACAGAAGTGGAAGGATCCGTTGGTAGTTTGCTCTTGCTAGAGTAGGTATACGCGGATTCGGGTTGCCTAAGTAGAAGGCATGGAACTAGTGATTCCCTTGCGATCTTGTCTTCCTACTATAGAAGAGAAGGATCAGCGCACGGATCAGGGTTTCTGACTCGCGGAAATAGGCTAATGCTATGCCTAAAAGTAAGCATTGGATGAATGCCCGGGCCTTGAGATTACTTACTTTCTTGTAAGAGCAGGTTTAAGCTTATACGCAGTAGAAGCGAGTCTCTAACAAGAAGCAAAACTACCTTATTTACTAGCGAAGCTAGCTAGAATACCTTTTTGAGAGCATTTAAAAAGAGCGCTCGGGAATAAAGCCTAATCAAAGCGGGCAAACAGAAAGATCGTGTAACTTGACAGGTGCAGCCACGACGGCTTGTTCCTCAACCGCAGTAGCTCTTGTTCTTCTTCCTTCTCAGAGGTCAATTCCGCTGCTTCAGCGACCTCCATGGTTAGTCTTTGTATTGCAGGTTCTAATCCTGAGATGGATTCTTGTGGGCTAGCCTCGGGAGGGGTAGCTTCGCTCCTGGGTTCCAAGGATGGCCTTATCTCGGTTGTGGATTTAATCAGCTCCATCAGACCGCCTGCCTCCACAGTGAAGCTTCCGACCACTGCTTCCACAGCAAGACAGGAGTAGAAGTGAGTGCTTCAGGTGGATAAGCTTCGACGCTCTCAACCTGGTTTGGATCGTTTGACTATGGCTCCGCGTTCTTTACAATCATAAGCTCTCTCACGAGAGTCCAAATCAGGTCTCCATCTTGCCTTATTAAATAAGTTCGGGCAAATCTACATTTTAAGAAGTTATAGGTATAGCTCAGGAGATGGGATTGGATCCAGAATTCGAATTGGCTCTGCATCATCTGGAACTAAATAAGCTTCGGGGTCTTGATTTCCATTAGAATCTACATATAGAATTAGAACCGGGCTACCCCATGATCGTGATTTGATCATCATTAGGTGGTGAGAAACCACGCCTTATGACGAAAGGGGAGCATTACGTCCGATCAAGACACCAGTCTGCCCTCTAATGGAGGGTGCTATGGAAGAAATTAGGCGCTGAACTGAGGTTTAGCAGTGCTTATCACTCAGGACGGCCAGACTCCAGTCGTCGGTTTACTGGAAGACTTTCTGAGGAGCTTAGTGCAAGGAAGACCGAGCAAGTGGGAATAAGTTCTTCCAACTGCAGAGTTTGCCTATAAAAACGATGTGAATCGGCCTATGTTAAGTAAGGGGGGAAGTCACCATTCGAAGTGGTGTATGGTAAGAGGACTAACAATAAGGGGGAAGCGCGGCGATCAAAGCTTTGGTTTTAGGTTCTACACTCGCCGGCCTAAAACCAAAGCTGCTCCTTCAGCTGATTTACTATCATCTTCTCTTCATTTAGTGTTCCTCCTGATCAGGAAGCTCCTATTTCTTTATGAAGAAGAGTACGTTCCTATACTACTAATCGGCATCTTCCCTCGGTCAATATTGTCTCTATTGATTTAAAGGTGAAGGAACCCAATCAATTTCGATCAGCTCAAAAGGCTCCTTCTGGGGAGTTGCTGCCATGTATGAAAAGATTGCGGCCCTATATAAAAATCAGACTTGGATCATCGTTCTCCGTCCTTCGGATAAGAAAGTTATCGGCTGCAAATAGTTATGCAAGATAAAGGAAAAGTCTGATAGGACTATTGATCGCTACAAAGCTCGCGTGATAGCCAAAGGCTACAACCAGCAAGAGAGTATAGACTATGATAAGACATTCAGTCCAGTTATCAAGATGGCCACAGGATTCGAAGAACACTTGCCCTGAGGTCTCCTATTGGTATATACTCTTACAAGGTGATCCTTTTGGTCTAAAGAATGCCGGGGCGACGTACCAGCGAGCCATGACTGCGCTCTTTCATGATATGATTCACAAGGCAAGGAACTTGTGGGCTTTGATGCTTACCTTATTATTAAAATAAAAGGAGAAAGGGCTTTTTTTATGAATTAAGAGGGTTGAGTAAGGAGTGTAGGCTTGCTTCGCATAGGCTACACAAGCCAGGGTTTGCTTGCTGGCTGGCTAGCTCGTGCAATCCACGAGAAATTCCTTCGCGTTAGTAAGCTAGCTTTGTAAGCTAAGCAAGCCTAGTTCCCCGGGCACTACGGTAGGACGTGGATCGATCATGACGAGAATGGACTTCTCCGTAATGTAAATGTAATAGAAGAGTCACAGTCCAGTTCCCCGGGCTTTCTCCCTTCTCGACCAGACGAAGGAGATATGAATTCAATTCAAGCGGGTAAGGGCTTGGCTTGACCGTGTGTTCTCTCCTAATCGGGTCGGAGGCGAAGACTGGCAAAGTTCATCATTCAGTGGTAGAGTGTTCATAGAAAAGAAGGCGTCGCCCAACGAGTGGCAGATTTGGATGGAGTCTCGCTTGGATGCTTAGGCAGTTCAGTTGAACTGGATAGAATCTCGCTCATGGAGGAAGAGTACGCGCGCTAGCGCGCTACGGCTTACGCAGTTGATCGGATCAGATAGCCCTTCGGGCAACCAACAAAACCCGGCACATCAAATTCCGATCACTTGGAGGTATGGCTGAGTGGCTTAAGGCATTGGTTTGCTAAATCGACATACAATAAGATTGTATCATGGGTTCGAATCCCATTTCCTCCGGCACGGAAGTGGAACGAGCGGGCGAAATTACGTGAGAGAAAGAACCTCTTGGTGGAGTCCAGTCCCCCGGAGGACAGAATAGCACTACTTAGTGACTAGGAGCAGAGAGCCCGTTGCGCGTTGTTTGACCGGCCTATCTTCTTTCTATAAGCAAGCTCCCTCCTTTAGTCCAGTCCCTGGACGGCTCTCGGTTCTTGAGCATGTTGGGAGATTAGGCGGCAGTTGAAAGAGCTGCTCGAAAGCTTGACGAACAAGCGAAAAAAGCCCTTTCTAAACTAAACTAAACTAAAAGGGCTTTTCCCTTTATGACTAAACTAATCTAATAGGGCTGCTAGGGCGCTATTCGATGAAGAAAACAGACTTTAGGAAAGTGGTTCAGGTAGCTCAGCTGGTTAGAGCAAAGGACTGAAAATCCTTGTGTCAGTGGTTCGAATCCACTTCTAAGCGGGCGAAGGGTCCAAACCGTAGCCGGGAGCGAGCCGGATTTCTAAATTCAAGCAAGTCCAAGAGGAAGCCAAAAAATGTGAGCGCTCCAGCACTATACGGCTTATTGGCGTCGCCCTATCTTGCTGGAGGCTGATTTTCTAAAAAAAGCGGTTGAAACCGGTTCTCGCGTCCTTGTGCCAAAAAGGATGAGCGAGTTCGGTTCGAGTCTTCATCGATCGGGTAGATCTATATGCTTCGGAGGGTGAGACGAGGTGTAGCGCAGTCTGGTCAGCGCATCTGTTTTGGGTACAGAGGGCCATAGGTTCGAATCCTGTCACCTTGATGTAACGCTGAAGTCAGCAAATACTCAAATATGAACATGAACATCCATCGACCGTTACCACTTCCTCTTACCTTCTGTTGAGACTGAGATAGAGGACTGGGCTTTCTCCCTCTTCTACCGAGAGGCCGCGGGAGGAAAGGATGAGACAGAGTTTACTCCCGGATGGTAGGAAGAATATAAAGGAGGATGAGTTTTGGTACTTTAACCGAGGAAGACTCGGACCCGCCTCTTTGTTTGAATCACAGACAGTTCGGGCAGGCCCGCAGGACTGGAATTCGGAAAAGAAGGAATGTCTGGCTTTTCCTATTCTAGTGCTGGTTCTTGCTCGGTATAAATCGCTTCACTTTGAGTTGGCTTGGCCCGCGCCTTGACCGCCTTGAAAGGCCCCTCCTTCCCGGCCTGGGGAGGGTGCAAGGTCTCACGATGCCCCTCCCTCCACCCGTAGAGAGAGCCAGAGTTAAGCCTCTGTATGACAGATTGATAGTAAGATCAATCATGGTTTAGTTTCATTCAGGATCGACATGCCCCAAGTTTTAAGAATTCGATGACAGGCCTTCGCTGCAAAAGATCCCGAAATGGGTCGATTCGGAATCGGCTGGATTGGAAGGATCCGGAGCCACAAGGATCTTCAACGGGTTTGAAACTCTTTTGATTTCAGGCGGTCGGCCCAATTAGCTATAAATCAAGCTTGTCGACTATCAAAGAAAAAGCCGGTTCGAACTTGTGATTTCGATAGGAACGATCCGAAAAGCTTCTTCCAGCTAGAGGGCGGGTCTAGCGGAAAGCGAGAAGCTCGCAACAGCTAAATCACGATCTCCGAGCGAGCTCATATTGACATGAGGCTGCCTCTTTTCAATGCTGGGAGTGAAGCGAACTAAGAGCTATCTATTCAATCGGGGAGATGGCAAGCAGAACGCACCCAAACTCATAGGCAATGACATTTCCGAGCTACCACATTCACGCATGCCGCAGGAGATCATATGCAGTTTCCCCGGTCTACCTGTTCAAGCGAGCGCTTGCAAGCAGCCAGAACGTACATCGTACAAGATGTCGCTCACTTTTTTTAGGAGGAGGTGAGATTCGAACCTTACTCCCTTCATTTGACTTGGAGCTATTATGCCTTTACCACTATGCATAGGGTTTCACCTCCCCTGGACGAACAATCGAGAAAGAAGCATTTCCCCCTCCCCGATGCTCTAAGTCTTAAAAAAAGAAGTGTTTCCATTTTCACGAAAGCAGTTGACGGCTCAACAAAACAAGGAAGAGAGAACGAAAGCTAGCTCGTCTGAAAAGAGGTAAGCAAGGGTCCAGCTTTAAGTAGTCCGATAGTTCAACCAACGCTGTAGAAGGTTCTTTCTAAGCAGCGTCAGAGAAAGCAATAGTCAAGAAAGCAGGCAAGTAGTAAGCTGGCCAAGTCAAACTAAGCAGAAGTTGAAGGAAGGAGACTTTTTTTTGGAAGTTTGAGAGATAGTGAGGCAATGAAATTGTTGACAAATATACGAAAAGGAGAAGCATTGAAGCGTCGCCCCAAGCCCTATTTTTCAGCAATGACCGGTCAAGGTCAATCAAAGCGGAGATGGACAGATGATTCTAAGCATAGAAGAGCTCTTAACAAGTCTGATCACCATCTATAGAAGGATTGAACGGCAGATTGATCATCGACTCAAGCACGTATTGCCAGCTTCACATTACAACATGTCCCCTGAAAGGTCAACAAAGAGCGCCTCCCTCCACACTAAACCGAAAAACCGGACCCCTTGAGCTGAACCAACAAAGCATTCCATTGAACCATTGAATGCCCTCCGTCAAAGCCACTTTCGGGGGAGAACTCTTGCTCCCTGGCTCCCTAAAACCAAGAGACAATGCATAAGATGCAGAGGCAACTTATGTTGAAGAGTTAGTCTCTATCCTATGTCTAGGAGTAGAGAAGAGAGCACCTTCAACCGACAAAGCAACCCGCTTTGCCTGCTCTTCCTGCTCGGCCAAGATGTGTTAAACTTTTCCTTCTTTAAAAATGTATCTAAAGGTGGATAATGGTACTACTGGTCTGCTGCTTTGACTTTTTCTTTTTCCAACTATACTGTGACGAAAGAAAGCAAAGAAACTCAGCTTCTTGCAGGTCCCAGGGTAACTAAAGTCTACTCGTCAAGTAAAGCCTCACTTTTTCAGCGAAGGCTGGAAGGGCATTTTCTTGTCCCACCTGGAAAAAGGAATTAGGTCTTAAAATAAAAAGAAAAAGAAAGGATTCGTTGCTTCAACCTCTTTTATCGAAAAAACAAGGTAGGAGAGAGAGTAGAGGGGGGAGATTCGCTGCAGCGGCTGCCTTAGCAGCGGAGGAAAGGCGATTGCTTTGTGGTAATGGCTGGTAAAAAGAAAGATCTTTTCTTTCGTTTTCGTGGATAACATTGATCCACAATCTTTTCTCTGGTTAACCAATCAGGAATAACCAGCTCCTATCCGCTCAAGTGCGGCGAGAATAGCCCCCGTCCCCTTTGGTGAAATTCCTATATTCCTTCAATCAACCTTGGCTTGATAGGCTCAGCACGGTAAACGGCTCCTATGGAAAATGATTGCTCTCCTTAAGACCGGGAGGTGAGGCAAGCTTTAGGCTTGGATGTTATGGAAGTGATCGATTTTCCACTCGCCCCTTAGATAAGGTAGGTTGGTTGCTCATTAGCCAATTCCATCTCAGGGGAAAAAGATAGGAGATCAGATGCTTTTTTCTATCCTTCGAAAAAAGTGGTGAGTGGAAGGGATCTGAATTTCGTGCTAAAGGTGGTTAACCCGACGAGTCAATTCTCAATGCGATGCTGCTATCCGTTCGACGATCCTACTTCACTTCATAGTGCCTGCCTCTCCCTCCCAGTAGAATATCCCAACTATTCTCTATCAAATTCCGGGATGGATCATGAAAGATTTTGTCTTGAGATGCCGATAAAGAATAACCAATTATAGAAGGGGGTGGCAGGGAATGAAAGCACTCCTGTGATAGCAAAGTAGAGAGATTTGTTAGGTACTCTCTAGTACTATTC